TTAAAATTGATTAACAGTCTTGTTAGGAGGTTGTGATAATATGTATTGCATGTTATAATTGTATATACTGTATGTGCACTACATGTTGTATGTGTTGTATATATATATATATATATATATATTATAATTATATATATTATATCATATGATGTTTTTAGTGTTATAATGTTTGATAATTCGTTTATTCTAGGCGAGTTGCTGATAAAAGCTTAAAATGTTTAAGCTGGCTTATGTCTTATGAGCATGAAAAGATAGTCCTCTTTTAGATTGTTTGCGGAATAAGGTTGCTGTGGTGCTAGGTGAGTGTTTATTGGTGACATCACTGGAAATGGGGCTGTGAAAGGAAGGGAAAAAAAAAATACCAGATGCCGGGGAGGCCAAGGTATGCCAGGGTCATGGGTGAGATGTAGCACACTAACTTGCAACTAAAGGCCTTGGAAAGGTCATTCGAGGCCAGTGCCCACCGTATGTGCCTGACTAAACCAAAGAGGTCTTGGAAAGAGCAATTGATGGTGCAACCTATCTTGAAGAGCTACGAGACTAGTAATGACGGGTCTTATAATGGCGGGTTGCTGATCTCTCGTGAGAAGTACGATAATATAACTGATTATTGGGTAGAGGATATTGAATGTCTGTTGGGTTGTGTATATCGGGTATGATATTGTAGGGTAGAGGCAGGTTATGTAGGATAATATTGATATGTCTTATGTATTATTATTAATATAATGTATATTATTATATGATAGGGGTAAATAACTACATGTACTATATACATATGTATTATAGGGTATTAAGGGTTTTTGATTTTTGGCAGATTCAGGATCAAAAGATAGTTTATTTAAAATTCTGGTTTTGGGAATCAGGGATGTGGAGGTTCCTCTCTTTTGAGTGTCCTTGGGATTGTATTCCGTCTTTAGTTTACAAGACTAATGCTTTGTTAAATGTAAGCTACTAGGACATTATGCAGGTTATATTTTATTTTCAAGTGCTGCTGTTATTGGGAGTATTACAGTTAGTGTGCTGAAGTAAATAGCGGAGGCCGCTTGTCCAATGGTGGTTAGAGGGTACTCTGCTGGTTTTCCACCTACCCAGGTTAAGATTAATACGGTGGATGTAAAGGTTCAGAATAATGTTTGTGATATTGGCCGGAAGGCTAACCCTTGTTGTTTGGATGTATGTAAAAGGGGTAGAATTGTTAGTACTAGGATTGATGCCAGGAGGGCTAATGTTCCCCCTAGTTTGTTAGGAAATGCTCGTAGAATGGCGTAGGCAAAGAGGAAATATCATTCTGGTTTGATGTGGGATGGGGTTGTTAGGGGGTTGGCTTGTAGGTAGTTTTCTGGTTCAATTAGTAAGCGTGGGGTTAACAGGGTGGTTGTCATTAAGAGCGTGATTATGATTAGTGCAATATAGACGTCTTTGTAGGTGAAATAGGGGTGAAATGGAATTTTGTCGTAATTTGATGAAAGTCCAGTTGGGTTGCTTGATCCTGTTTCGTGAAGGAGTATGATGTGGGCGATTGTTGCTGCGGCTGCAAGGAAGGGGGTTAGAAAGTGGATAGCGAAGAATCGAGTTAAGGTGGGGTTGTCTACTGAGAATCCGCCTCAAATTCATTCTACTAGTGGGACTCCAATGTAAGGGAATGCAGATAGAAGGTTGGTAATGACTGTTGCTGCTCAGAATGACATTTGTCCTCAAGGGAGGACATATCCTATGAATGCGGTGGCTATTGTTATTATTAGTAGTGCTATTCCTAGGTATCATGTTTTTTTGTTCATATTATAAGATTCGTAGTATAGCCCTCGTCCGATATGAAGGTAGACACAGATGAATATTATTGAGGCCCCGTTTGCATGAATATTTTGTAGGAGTCATCCTGAGTTTACGTCTCGGGAAATATGGACGATTGAATTAAAAGCTGAGTTAATATCTGGTGTGTAATGCATGGCTAGAAGTACTCCGGTGATTATTTGCATTATAAGGGATATTCCTGCCAGAGAGCCAAAGTTTCAAAATAGGGATAGATTTGAGGGGGAGGGGAGGTTGATTGATTCATTTATGGTTTTTATTGTGTGGTTCATCATGTTCTTGTAGTTGAAGATACAACATTGGTTTTTCGAGTCAGTGGTCTAGAGGGCAGTCTAGCAAGAACTAATGTATTTTGTCTTTTTATTTAGTATAATATTTCTTTTCTTAGTGGGGGGGGTGGCTTCCAACCCTTCTCCTTGTTTTGGGACTGGTGCATTGGTTGTGGCTTCGGGTATTGGGTGTGCTGTTTTAGCGGAGTTGGGAGAGTTGTATGTAGCTTTGGTATTATTTTTAGTATATCTTGGTGGCATGCTTGTGGTTTTTGCTTATTCTGTTTCTCTTTCTTCGGATTTATATCCGCAGGCTTGGGATAATCCGGTTATTAGCTTGTACATGATGTATTACGTTCTTTTTGTTACGGTTGTTGGTTGGTGTCTTGGTCTTGGGATTAAATCTAGCCATTTTTTGTTGTTTAGTAATTTAAGTGTTTTTGATGTTAGTGTGTTTGATGGGGGATATGGTGGAATTTGTTTTTTATATTCTGTGGCAGGGGTTATTTTGTTTTTAGTTGGGTTTTCTTTGTTGTTAACATTGTTAGTTGTTTTAGAGTTAGTTCGTAATGTTTCTTTTGGGTCTATGGGGGACTAAATCAGGGTGATTATCAGTAGTGTGAGTAGGGTAATTAGGAGGGATATTAGGTAGCCTTTTATTAGGCCTTTTTGGTAGGAGGTGGTTTTTGATAGTTTTGTGCTTATTGTGTTGACTATGTTTGGGGCTATGTTTTCTAGCCATAGGAGGTCGATTAACTGTGTTGTTAGTAGTTGGCTGGTTTTTAGTGTAATTTTAGGTATTAGTCGGTGGGTTATGTTGTAGTATGCTAGTTGGTTTGTTAATTTGTATAGTGTGTGTTTTGATTGGATTTTGGTGTTGAGTAACTCTATAGTTATGTATGTCCCTATGGCGATGGTGATAAACGGGGTTAGTTTTATTTGTGCTGGTAGGGTTGGGGGGAGTATCTCTGTTGTGAGGCTTGTTGATATGATAGCTCCGGTAACAATGGTAGTGATGCTTAATTGTAGGATGGGGTTGGTTTGGTTTGTTGATTTTTCGGCTAATGAGAGTATTGTCTTGTGTCGTGGGTTGTTTGTAGTGACGTAGAGGATTATTCGTAGGGTGTAGGATGAGGTTATGGTGGTAGCGAGGATTGTTATTAGTAGGGCTCAAGCGTTTAGGTTGGAATATATTATTGTTTCTAGGATTGCGTCTTTTGAATAAAATCCTGATAGGAATGGAATTCCTGTTAGTGCGTATCCGTTGGTGGTTAAACAGGTGGTTGTGATTGGTATCGTGGTTTTTAGGTTGCCTATTTTCCGGATGTCTTGTTCGTCTTGTATGGTGTGGATGATTGAGCCGGCAGATAAAAATAATGTAGCTTTGAATGTTGCGTGAGTGATTATGTGGAAAATGGCAAGTTGTGGGCAGTTGATTCCGATTGCTACTATTATTAGGCCTAGTTGGCTGGAGGTTGAAAAGGCGATAATTTTTTTAATGTCGTTTTGTGTTAGTGCGGATATTGCAGCGTACATGGAGGTGGCTGCTCCTAGGCACAAACATGTGGAGAGTGCTTTATTTGAGTTGATTAGTGGGTGAAGTTGTGTTAAGAGGTATACCCCAGCAACGACTATTGTGCTGGAGTGTAATAAAGCAGATACAGGAGTGGGGCCTTCTATTGCTGCTGGGAGTCACATGTGTATGAAGAATTGGGCTGATTTTCCAGTGGCTGCAAGGACTAGTCCAATTATAATTAGTGTGTTTGTGGTGTGTGTGGCTGTAATTTGGTTTAGGGACCAAGAGGCGTTGGTTATTAGGGTGGTAGATATGAGTAGGATTAAGCCAATGTCTCCAATTCGGTTGTAGATGATTGCTTGTAAGGATGCTGAGTTTGCTTTTGATCGTGCGAACCATCAATTGATAAGGAGGAATGATATTATTCCGATAGCCTCTCAGCCAATTAATAGTTGAAATATGCTTCCAGCTAGTAGTAGTAGGGATATAGAGATTATGAATGTTAGGAGGTATTTTATAAATTTTTGTTTGTTTGGTGATTTTGGTATGTATCATGTTGCGTTTTTTATAACAGACCATGTGATAAGGAGGGCGAAGGGCAGAAATAGACTTGAATAGTGGTTAATTGTAATGCTTGTTGTATTGGTTATAGTAGTTATGTTTTGGATGATTGGGTTTGCTGATACTGATTGATTGTAGTATTTTATGGCTACTATTGCCGGGGGGATAGATACGAGGAATGCCAGTTTTATTGAGGTTTTTGGGGAGAGGGCTCCGTATCATTTGTTTGGATTTAGGTTGTTGATTAGTGGTAGAGTCATGATGGTGAGTGCTAGAGTTGTCATTGAGATTGGTATTAGGGATTCCATTTTACTTTTACTTGGAGTTGCACCAAGAATAGTGGATCCTAAGTCCAGTGGATTGCTCGGTATCCATTAAAAGTCTTGGAAAGGCCTGATATGGTTAGTCTCAGATACAAGAATTAGCAGTTTTTGTTTTGAGCCTTTCGACCAAGGAGAAGTAGGTAGGTTCTGTTTTCAGGGTCACGGCCTGATGTTGGTGCTCAACTACCCTGGTATGTTAGGCCTGAGATTAGTTGTGGGTTAAATGTTAATGATAGAATGGGCAATGCGTGCATGGTTAATAGTAGGTATTCTCGTGTGTGGGGAGGGTATGTTATTATGTCTTTTGGTGTGGCTCCTTGTTGGGTGGCGGAGAATATGTATAGTGAGTAGATTGCTGTAATTGTGGCGGCTGTTGCGGATAAGGCAAGTGTTGGTGGGGATCAATTGTATAGGGAGTAGATAATTTGAAGCTCTCCGATTAGGTTAATTGTTGGTGGGAGGGCTAGGTTAGTGAGGGTGGCAATTAGTCAATAGGTAGTCATTAGTGGCATAATTTTTTGTATTCCTCGCATTATGATTATAGTTCGGGTGTTTGTTCGTTCGTATAGTATGTTGGCTAGGCAGAATATTATGGAGGAGGTTAGACCGTGGGCGATTATTAGGGTTATTGCTCCTATTAGACTTCAGGGGGTTTGAATTAGGGCGGCAGCGGTTACTAGTCCTATGTGTCCTACAGATGAGTATGCGATAAGTGCTTTTAGGTCTGTTTGTCGTATGCATGTTAGTCCTGTTATGATAGCTCCTCATAAGGCTAAAACAATGAAGGGGTATGTTAGTTTGTCGTTGGGGTGCAGTATTGTTGAGATTCGAATGATTCCGTATCCGCCTAGTTTTAATAAGATGGCAGCAAGTACTATCGAGCCTGCGATTGGGGCCTCTACATGTGCTTTTGGGAGTCATAGGTGTAGCCCATATAGTGGTATTTTTACTAGAAATGCTATGATGCACGCTAGTCAAAGGATGTTGTTGGTGAAATGATTTATTTTGTCAAGTGGTATGAGGCTTATTATTAGTAAGTTTGAGTGGTTTAGGTTGTTAATATATAGGAGAGCGGTTAGTAGGGGTATTGATCCTGTTAATGTGTAGAATATAAAGTAAGTTCCTGCTGTAAGGCGTTCTAGTTGGCTTCCCCATCGTGTAATAATGATTAAAGTGGGGATTAATGTGGCTTCAAATGCTATGTAGAATAAGATTAGGCTTGTGGAAGATAGGGCAATTATTAGTAAAGTTTGTAGTATGGCCAGGTTGAGCAGGAAGATGCGTTTTCGTGTTAGTGGTTCGTGTTTAAGGTGGTTTTGGCTTGCTAGTATTATGACGGGAAGCAGTCAGGAAGATAGGACTATTAGTGGGGCGGAAATTGCATCGATGGCCAGGTGTTGGTTTGAGTAGGCATTAGTTGGCTGTTGTTGGTTGAGTCATTGTAGGCTTATTAGGGTTAGTATTATTGAGTGGGCAGAGAGTGTTGTGAATAGTAGTTGTTTTTTTAAAAGGGCTGTTGAGGGGATTAGTATTATTGTCGGGAGAATGATTTTTAGCATTGTAGGAGGTTTAAGTTTTTTAGGTGGTCGTTTGTGTTTTTTTGTGTGGTAGTGGTAAGAAGGGCTAGTCCGGCGCTTGCTTCGCATGCCCCGAGGGCTAGCATGATGATTGATATGGGGACAAGGTGGTGGGAGTTTATAGATAGGAGCGTTGTGGATACGACTAGTGTTAGTATTATGCCTTCTATGCATAGGAGGACTGACATTAAGTGGGTTCGGTTTACTGAGGCCCCTGTGAGGGCAAGAAGGAAGGCAGTGCAGAGTATAAAGTGAATGTTTGTTATGTAGGGGTTTAGGGGGTGTCCTAAAGTTACTAATTCGAAAGTAGTTGTTTTGTTTAAACTAACCTCTAATTTTGCTCATTCTAGGGCACCTTGTGTTCATTCATGTGCTAGTCCGATTGTTAATAGAAGGATTAGGGTTAAGGCTCATAAGGCGGTGGTTGTTGGGGATATGCTTATGGCTCAGGGCAGGGGAAGGAGTAGGGCGATTTCTAGGTCAAATAGCAGGAAGAAGATTGCGATTAGAAAGAATTGGATTGAGAATGGCAGTCGGGCACTTTCTAATGGGTCAAATCCACATTCGTATGGTGAAAGTTTTTCTGCGTCTGGGTTGGCTTGGGGTAGGATGTGGGAGAGGGTTATTAGGGCGACTGAGGTTAATGTTGTGGTTATAAGTGTTATTATTAAGGTTATTACCTTACCCTGATTAGCAGGGTTTGATGATTGGAAGTCATCTGTATTAGTATTGATACTAGTAAGGTATGTGCCTCATCAGTAGATTGAGGCAAATAAGAAGATTCATACTATGTCTACGAAGTGTCAGTATCAGGCAGCGGCTTCAAATCCGAAGTGATGGGAGGAAGTGAAGTGGAATAGTGCCTGTCGTAGTAGGCAGATGGTGAGAAATGTAGTTCCAATAATTACATGTAGGCCGTGGAATCCTGTGGCCAAAAAGAAGGTAGAGCCGTAGGCCCCGTCTGAGATTGTGAAGGAGGCTTCAATGTACTCTGTTGCTTGCAACAAGGTGAAGTAGAGGCCTAGTACGATGGTGATTGTTAGGGCGCTGATTGTGTTTTTTCGTGATGTTTCTATGATTGAGTGGTGGGCTCATGTAACGGTAAATCCGGAAGCAAGTAGGACTATTGTGTTTAGGAGGGGAACTTCGAATGGACTTAGTGGTTTGATTCCTTTTGGGGGTCATTGGAGGCCAATTAAGTGAGAGGGGTTGAAGCTTAAGAAATAGAATGCTCAGAAGAACCCAAAGAAAAATAGGACTTCTGATATGATAAATAGGATTATACCGTATCGTAGTCCTTTTTGTACTTTTTTGGTGTGGTGTCCTTGTAGTGTTCCTTCTCGAATGATGTCTCGTCATCATTGATAGGCGGTAAGGAGTATTGTGGTTAGGCCTAGGTTGAGGGTTGTTGTTGTTTTAGTGTGTATTCATGCTACTAGTCCTGAAGTTAGGATGTATGCCGCTGTGGCGGCCAGGATTGGTCAGGGGCTTGGGTTGACTATGTGGAAGGGGTGTATTTGGTGGGTCATAAGAGTTTTCTTGCAGGTATAGGTTTAGTAAGAGTGTGAATACGTAGGCTTGGATGGTGGCTACTGCAATTTCTAAGATTGTTAGTATGATTAGAATTGTAGTTGGAAGTAGTGTTATTATTGGGTAAAGTTCAATTGTGGTTATTGTGGCGGATGAAAATAGTTGAAGTAAGATGTGTCCTGCAGTTAGGTTTGCGGTTAGTCGTACTCCTAGGGCTAGAGGGCGGATTAGTAGGCTAATTGTTTCGATTATGATTAGTAGGGGGATTAAGGTTGTTGGGGTTCCTTCTGGTAGTAGGTGGGCGAGGGATTTGGTTGGTTGTGTTCGTAGGCCAATGAGTACGGTGGCTAATCACAAGGGTAATGCTAGTGCTAGGTTTATGGATAGTTGGGTTGTTGGGGTGAAGGTATAGGGGAATAGTCCGATGATGTTTAATGTTAAGATAAATATGATTAGTGTTGTGAATATTGGGGCCCATTTTTGACCTTGTTTGGATAGTGGGAGTATGAAGTTTTTTGTGGTTTTTTTAATGGCTCAAAGAGTTAATGTGGTCAATCGGTTGTTTTCGAGTCGATTTGTTTTTGTGATGGTAATGAGTGGGGGGACTATCATGATTAGTGGTAGGAGTTTTAATCCTATTACTGTAGGAATGGTAAATTGGTCGAAGAGGTTGGCTATCATGGTCAGGTTCATTGGGGTTGGTTTATTTTGTTGTTTTTGGGGGTTGGTAGAATGTTTGTAGCATTGTTTGTGATTTTTGTCATTAATGTAAATATGGCAAGCCATGTTATTGTTATTATGAGAAGTCAAGGAGCCGGGTTTAATTGTGGCATGATCGCTTGGGAACTAGTAGGTTCTTTTTTAGTTTAAAAGACTAAATGCTTTGCAAGCTTCCTAGCGATAAAAGTGTTATGTGGTTAAAGTTGTTGGATGATGTTAATTCATTCTTCAAAGTAGTCAACAGGGACTGATTCTGTTGCGATGGGTATAAAGCTGTGGTTAACCCCGCAGATTTCTGAGCACTGTCCGTAAAATATTCCGGGGCGTATTGATGTGAAGATTAGTTGGTTTAGTCGTCCTGGGACGGCGTCTGTTTTGATTCCGAGGGTTGGTAGGGCTCATGAATGAAGAACGTCTTCTGCTGAAACTAGTAGTCGAACTAGTGATTTGGATGGGAATACTATATAGTGGTCGACTTCTAGTAGTCGTGGGGCGCCGGGGGCTAGATCTTGTTCTTTGGTTATGTATGAGTCGAACGTGGTGTTTTCGTAGTCTGTGTATTCGTAGCTTCAGTATCATTGATGACCAATAGTTTTGATTGTGATATGTGGGCATTCTGGGTCTTCGATAAGGTAGAGAGTTCGTATTGATGGGGTTGCAATGAATATTAATACTATGACTGGTAGAAGTGTCCATATAAATTCTAGATGGTTGGCGTCTGTTGTGGTGGTGTTGTATAGTTTGGTTGTTGTGATGGTGATTAATGTGGCGGATACTCCAATTCCGATTATTAGGAGTATGGTTATTGCGTAGTCGTGGAAATAAAGAAGTTCTTCTATTGCAGGGGAGGCTGCGTTGTGTAGTATTAGTTGTGATGGTTCTGCCATTGTTTAGGACAGTAGGGTTTGGACCTACGATTTGACGCTGACGGGGTCGTGTTATGTTTTAACTATGTCCTATTAAGAAAGAGGGCCTGTGGTTGGCAGTATAGCTTGAAACTATTAGCAGGGGGTTCGATTCCCTCCTTTCTTGGGGTAGTGTGAGGGTTGTTGTGTTGAAGGTGTGTTGTGGGGGAGGGCAGCCTTGAGTTCATTCTTGTAGTTTTAGATCTAGAGATGTTGGTGTGGTTAGTCGTTTTTTAGACATGGCTTCTCATAGGATTGCAATTAGCATTAGTGCGCCGGTTATTGAGATTGTTGATCCGATTGATGATAGTGTATTTCATACGGCATAGGCGTCTGGGAAGTCTGAATATCGTCGTGGCATTCCTGCTAAGCCTAGTATGTGTTGTGGGAAGAAGGTGAGGTTTACTCCGATGAATATGATTCAAAATTGAGCTTTTGCTATTGTTTGGTTTAAGGCGTAGCCAGTTAGGGTTGGAAATCAGTATATTACGCCGGCTATGATTGCGAATACTGCTCCTATTGATAGTACGTAATGGAAGTGGGCTACTACGTAATATGTGTCATGCAGAAGAATATCTAGTGATGAGTTTGATAGCATGATTCCTGTGAGTCCCCCTAGGGTGAATAAGTAGATGAACCCGAGGGCTCATAGTATTGGTACGGATCAGTAAGTTTTTCCGCCGAAAATGGTTGCTGTTCAACTAAATACTTTGATTCCTGTGGGGACGGCGATGGTTATTGTGGCTGCTGAGAAGTAGGCTCGGGTGTCGATGTCTAGTCCAACTGTGAATATGTGATGTGCTCATACGATAAAGCCTAATACTGTGATTGCCAGTATGGCTCAAACCATGCTTAGGTAGCCGAATGGTTCTTTTTTGCTAGCATAGTGGGTTACAATGTGTGAAATAATTCCGAAACCGGGGAGGATTAGGATGTAGACTTCTGGGTGCCCGAAGAATCAGAACAGGTGCTGAAATAGGATGGGGTCTCCTCCTCCCCCCGGGTCAAAGAATGATGTGTTTAAGTTTCGATCTGTTAGTAATATGGTAATTGCAGCGGCTAGTACTGGGAGTGATAGTAGAAGGAGGACTGCAGTAAGGAATACAGATCAGACGAATAGGGGTCAGTTGTATGGGGTTATGAAGTGTGGGCCCATGTTGATGCAGGTTGTGATGAAATTGATTGCTCCTAGGATTGAGGATGCTCCTGCTAAGTGTAGTGCGAAGATGGCGAGGTCTATAGAAGGCCCGGAGTGGGCTAGGTTTCCTGATAGCGGGGGATAGATGGTTCAGCCTGTTCCTACCCCGGATCCGCATCAGGATGATAGTAGTAGTAGGGAAAATGATGGTGGGAGTAGTCAGAAGCTTATGTTGTTTATGCGGGGAAATGCTATGTCTGGGGAGCCTAGTATGAGTGGAATTAGTCAGTTTCCAAAGCCCCCAATTATAATGGGTATAACTATAAAGAAAATTATTGTTAGCGCGTGGTATGTGATAAATATGTTATAAAGACTGTCGCCCCCTGTTGACTGTCCTGGTTGGATTAGTTGTATTCGTACGAAAAGGCTAACGACAGAGCCTGTTAGGCCTGCTGCCGCTCCGAATAGGAAGTATAGGGTGCCGATGTCTTTGTGGTTGGTTGAAAATAATCATCGTGATATGGTGGACATGGTAAGATGGCTGAAAGTAAGTGATGGGTTGTAATTCCATTTATGAGGAGATAGGTTCCTCTCTTTCCAGGCCTAGGTATAGATCTAAAGTGCAAATTTGGATTATGGTTTGTAAATAGCCAGTAGGTCTATGAGGCATATTTTACTCTGGATTGATGCTTATTGGTTGAAGCCACTAGCTGTTAACTAGTTGAATTGTGGGATCAAGGCCCACCGGTCCTGGAGGCCTTAGTTTAAGTAAAACATTTGAGTTGCAATCAGAAGATGTGGTAATGTACTACAGGTTTTAGTGGCAGATGCTAAGAGTGTGGGTACTCTTGTTCGAAGCTTTGAAGGCTTCAGGTTTGATGGGGTTAACCTAAGCTTCTATATAATGAGGGAGGGGGTTGTTGGGGCGGAGGTTAGGGCTGTTGGGGTGGTGATTGGTGTTAGTAGGTAGCTGTGGTTTGGGGTTCGTCATTTTATTTGGGAGGTGGTTGTTGTTGGTGCGGTTGTTATGGCAATTAGGTAGGTTGTTCGTAGGTAGAATAACAGGCTTAGCAGAGATGTGAGTGCTATTAAGGTTGCTAGTGGGGTTAGTTTTTGTATGATTAGCTCATTGAGGATTAGTAATTTTGGAATGAACCCTGTTAATGGAGGGAGGCCTCCTAGTGATAAGAGTAGTATTGTCAGTGTTATGGTTGCTGCTGGAGTGGTGGTTCATGTAGTTGTAATATCTTGTAGGGTTTTAGTAGTTGTTTGTATTAGTAGTAAGAATGTTGGGGCAGTTATAATCATGTAGATAATAATATTTAGTATGGAAATATTGGGGGTTGTGGCTATTGCCAGTATTGTTCATCCAATGTGGGCGATTGATGAGTAAGCTAATATTTTTTGTAATTGGGTTTGGTTTATTCCTCCTGCGCCCCCGACTAGGATTGAGAGGGCGCCGATTGTTATTAGGGTGTTTGGTGGTAGGTGGTTTGATATTATGTATATTAGTACAATTGGGGCAATTTTTTGTCAGGTTGTAATAAGCAAGGCTGAAGAAAGAGTTGAGCCTTGGATTACTTCTGGGAGTCAAAAGTGTAATGGGGTGGCGCCTATTTTTATTGCCAGGGCGATGGTTATTAATAAGCAGGCATATTCATTTTGTATTAATGTGATGTTTCAGTGTCCAGTTAGTCAGGCGTTTGTGATGCTTGAGAATAGTAGGATTGATGAGGCAATTGATTGAATTAGGAAGTACTTTGTTGCTGCTTCGATTGATCGTGGGTGTTTTGGCTTTGAGATGATTGGTAGGATGGCTAGTGTGTTAAGTTCTAGTCCTAGTCAGGCTATAAGTCAGTGGTGGCTGGATATGGTGATTACGGTGCCGGTGGTGATACCAGCAATGATAAATGAAAGTACTAGTGGTGGCAAGGGTATTAGGAGGTGTCAGTCACCGTTTTTGGGGTATGGGCCCAACTGCTTGAGTGTAGCAGATCCTAATATGGGGAGGAAATGAGAGGGTGGTTGGCTCTATATCTATCACATCAAAATAGCCCTTTGCCTTTCAGGCACATTTCCTTGGTTAGAGGGTAGTATAGTTGGAAGTACTAAAGATTTTGGATTTTTGGGTAAAGGTTCGATTCCTTTTTCTCTATGTGTAGTTGTTTGGTGGTAGGGTTGCAGTTGATAGTGGTAGAATAGTGTAGAGTACGCACATTGATAGTGTGATTGGGAGGAATTGTTTTCATAGCAGGTGTATTAGTTGGTCATATCGGAACCGTGGGTATGATGTTCGGATTCACACAAATCCTATAGTTAGTAGGATAGTTTTGGTTATTAGGTTTGTTGTGAATATGTTAGGGTTTGAGTAGAGTTTTGGGGAGAAGAATAATACGGATGATAATGCGTTTATGATGATAATGTTTGAGTACTCTGCTAGGAAGAATAGGGCGAATATTCCCCCTGTGTATTCTACGTTAAAGCCTGAGACCAGTTCTGATTCCCCCTCTGTCAGGTCAAAGGGGGTCCGGTTTGTTTCTGCTAGTGTTGAGACGTACCATATTATTAGGATCGGTCAATATATTGTAGCTAGTCAGGTTTTTTCTTGTGTGGTTGAGAATAGCTGTAGTGTGTACCCGCCTGTTTGTAGGGCAAGGCATATAAGCATGAGGCCTAGGGTTACTTCGTATGAGATTGTTTGGGCGACGGCTCGGATTGACCCCATTAGTGCATATTTTGAATTTGAGGCTCACCCTGATCAAAGGATTGAATAAACGGTTGTACTTGATATGGCTATTAAGAACAGAAGACCTAGGTTTATGTTGGTGAATGGGTTTGGCATTGGAAGTGGGGTTCATATGATGAGGGCTACTAGTATGGCTAGGATCGGTGAGAGGGTGAATATTACTGTGGAGGATGGTGCTGGGTGGATTGGTTCTTTAATGAATAGTTTAATTCCATCTGCCATGGGTTGTAGAAGTCCATGGGGGCCGATAGTGTTTGGGCCTTTTCGTAGTTGGGAGGTGCTTATAATTTTTCGTTCTATTAGAGTGAGAAATGCTACTGCGACTAGTGTGGAGAGGACGATGGTTATGAGGTTTATGATGTTTAGTGCTGTTGTTAGTATATTTTGGTGAGACGATTTGAACGTCTGGGTAAGCGGTTTTAGGCCGCTCGCATTATCCTGACTCTGCCACATCAATAATTATTGAGCCCCACGAGGTAAAGTTTGTGGGAAAGTCCCTTGTCTTGGGTCGAAGGGGTGTAATTTTAAGCTTTAGTTTTTATGCAGCATGACTTTATTAAGGTGCCCCGTTAGGGTTTTCCTTGCTTCTAGTTGTCCTTTCGTACTGGTAGGAGCGTTAAACAGATATAGGCCGACCTGGATTGCTCCGGTCTGAACTCAGATCACGTAGGGTATTAATCGTTGAACAAACGAACCCTTGATAGCTTCTGCACCATCAGGATACCCTGATCCAACATCGAGGTCGTAGGTATTCTTGTTGATAAGGACTCGTCAAGAATGTGGCGCTGTTATCCCTGGAGTAGCTTGGTTCTTTAATCGGTTATGCCGGGTCGGCGGTGTGTCTTACTTAGTCTTGTTGGTCTTAGTAATGTAAAAGATGTTTAGTTTTTCTTGAGTTGCCCCAACTAAAAGTTACCACCATTAGGGTTGATGGTTAGTTTGAAGTTTCACAGGGTCTTTTTGTCTTGTTTTTTTATTCCTGCTTTTGTACAGGGAGATCAATTTCACTGACTTGCCTCAAGAGACAGTCTCTCTCTCATGTGGCCGTTCATACTGGTCCCTATTTAGAGAACAAGTGATTGCGCTACCTTTGCACGGTTATACTCGCGGCCGTTTAAGGGTGTTTCCCTCACTGGGCAGGCGTTACCTTTAGTACTTGTTTGGCTAATGGCTATGTTTTTGGTAAACAGTTGGAGAGATTGGTTGCCGAGTTCCTTTTGTGGCTTTTAGTCTTTCTTGTGAACAAACCTGCGTTGGGGTTACAGTTGGTTTTATGTAGTGGGAAGGTAGATTTCATATGGTCCTTTTTTGGTCTGATGAAGTTTGGGGCAAGAGTTTTGTTCAAGAGATTTATTCTTGTTACTAATTTTAGCATTGTCTCTTCTAATAAAATAGAATGGCCTGGTGTGGGGGGGGGTAGGAGATCCTTGTTGTTTGTGGTATTTTTAGAACGTTGCTGTGACGTAATAATTTTTGGTGGCTGACTCAAGGCCTACATGTTGTGTTGTAAGGGGTGTTTCTCTCTGGTTTGGGTTGTATCCTTTGTCAGTGAGGCTGTACCCTCGCTGACTATGTTCTGGAAATAAGGGTGACATCTTGGAGGAATGTTATGGTAATTCCAGGGCTGAACTTAGATTCATTTGGCAGGCAACCAGCTATCGGCAGGTTCGTTTGGCTTTTCACCGCTATTTTCAAGTCTTCTCATTCTTTTGCTACAGAAACGAGTTAGTTCTTTTAAACTGCTCAAAAATAGCTCACCTGCATTCGGGGGGACAGGCTAGGGGGCTTCTTGGCTGTGTAGTCTTGCTAAACCATGATGCAAGAGGTATAGGGTTTAATCCATGCTTTTTTTTGCTTAGGTTAAAATGATCTTTCAAAGTTTCCTTTACAGTACTGTCTCTATTGCGTCCTTGGCTGAGGTTCGCTCGCAGCTACTTGTCTTGTCAAATGTTTTGGTGTGTGGTTTGTTGGTGATTGGGGAGGTTGGTGGGGCTTTGACGGGCTCAAAAAGGTCAGTGTTTTAACATCTTTCGATTGTAAGTCGAATGCTTTGTAGTTAAGCTACTTTTTGATCTTCCAAGCACACCTTCCGGTACGCTTACCGTGTTACGACTTGCCTCATTTACTCTATAGATCAACGAGGGTGACGGGCAGTGTGTACGTGCCTTATTTCTTGATTTCAGGGGAAGATTCTGAATTCCACTTACTACTAAATCCATCTTCTTCTAAAGTATTTCATTTTTAGGTTCTGTAGGTTTAGAAACATTGTAGCTCATCTCACTCCATTTCATAAGCTACACCTCACCTGTCGTTTTTGTGGTAAAATACTATTTCGCCTACTATCTTGGGAGGTAGGCTGACGACGGCGGTATATAGGCTGGTTGGCTAGGAATGGTGGGGTTTATCGTGGACTATCGGTTATGGGACAGGCTCCTCTAGGTTGGTATTGGGCACCGCCAGGTCTCTTAAGTTTTAAGCTTCAAGTGCTCGTACTCTCTTGGCTTGGGTGTATGTTTATGCCCTGGCATAGTAGGGTATCTAATCCTAGTTTGTACCCAGGGTTTCATGAGTCAAAAGTCCAGGTGTTTTAAGGTCTATGTGGTGGGTTTCCATGAGGTTCTCTTGTCACGAGGTTGTTTCAGTTGGTCCTTAATTGTTTGGGGAATTTTAGTCATATTTATGCCGGTTGTATTATTTTAGGTCCTTCGTGTAACCGCGGCGGCTGGCACGACTGTTTGCCGACCTTGTTAATCATGACTTGGTCAAGCTAGGTGGTGCTTATGGCCAAATGTTTACTACTGCTGTCTGCCCGTGTGGGTGTGGCTTGGAGGCTAGGCGTCTTTGGGGGCACCCTAATGCCTGCTCCTTTATTCTTTTAGACATAAGGGCTGTTACTCACTGGGGTGCGGATGCTTGCATGTATGAATCTGATAATAAATAATAGTAAGCCTGGGACCAGAACTTTTGTATTTGGAGGTGTGATAAAACTCGTCGTAGCGGTTTCAGCACTATGCTTTGGGCTAAGCTACAAATAC